AGTAGGTATGAGAGGATTAATGTCGGATCCACAAGGACAAATGATTGATTTACCTATTCAAAGCAATTTACGTGAAGGGCTGTCTTTAACAGAATATATCATTTCTTGTTACGGAGCCCGCAAAGGAGTTGTAGATACTGCTGTACGAACATCAGATGCTGGATATCTTACACGCAGACTTGTTGAAGTAGTTCAACACATTGTTGTACGTAGAATAGACTGTGGCACCATCCAAGGAATTTCTGTAAGTCCTCGAAATGGGAGGATGTCGGAAAGAATTTTTATCCAAACATTGATTGGCCGTGTATTAGTAGACGATATATATATAGGCTCACGATGTCTTGCCGTTCGAAATCAAGATATTGGTATTGGACTTGTCAATCGATTCATAACTTTTCAAATACAACCCATCTCAATCCGAACTCCCCTTACTTGTAAGAGTACGTCTTGGATCTGCCGATTATGTTATGGTTGGAGCCCTACTCATGGTGACCTTGTCGAATTGGGAGAAGCTGTAGGTATTATTGCAGGTCAATCTATTGGGGAACCCGGCACTCAACTAACATTAAGAACTTTTCATACCGGTGGAGTATTTACAGGGGGTACTGCAAAACAGGTACGAGCCCCTTCTAATGGAAAAATCAAATTCCATGAGGATTTGGTTTATCCCATACGTACACGTCATGGGCATCCTGCTTTTCTATCTTATCTAGATTTGTATGTAACTATTAAGAGTGAGGATATTATACATAACGTGACTATTCCACCAAAAAGTTTTATTTTAGTTCAAAACGATCAATATGTAGAATCAGAACAAGTGATTGCTGAGATTCGCGCAGGAGCATACACTTTGAATTTTAAAGAGAGGGTTCGAAAACATATTTATTCTAATTCAGAGGGAGAAATACACTGGAGTACTGATGTATATCATGCAACTTTTTTTACATATAGTAATGTACATCTCTTACCAAAAACAAGTAATTTATGGATATTATCAGGAGGCTCATACAGATCTAGTGTAGTCCCTTTTTCAATCCATAAAGATCAAGATCAAATGAACGTTTATTTTCTTTCTGCCAAAGGGAAACCCATTTCTAGCTTTTCAGTAAATAATGATCAAGGGAAAGGCAAATTTCGTACTTCGGGTCTTTCTGAGAAAAAAGAAAGTGGTATTCCCGATTATTCAGAATTTAATCGAATCCTAGCTAGGGGTCATTGTAATCTCCTATTTCCTTCTATTCTCCACAAAAATTATGATTGCTTTTTATTAGCAAAAAGGCGAAGAAATAGATTCATCATTCCATTCCAATGGATTCAAGAACGAGAGAAAGAACAACAGCCTCGTTCTAGTATTTCGATTGAAATACCGATAAATGGTATTTTTCGGAGAAATAGTATTCTTGCTTATTTTGATGATGTTCAATACAGAAGAAAGAGTTCGGGAATTACTAAATACGGGGCTATAGGGGTGCATTCAATCCTCAAAAAAGAAGATTTAATGGAATATGGAGAAGTCAAAGAACTTAAGTCAAAATACCAAACGAAAGTAGATCCATTTTTTTTCATTCCCGAAGAGGTGCATATTGTACCCGAATCCTCTTCCATAATGGTACGAAATAATAGTATTATTGGAGTAGATACACGAATCGCGTTAAATACAAGAAGCCGAGTAGGCGGATTGGTCCGCATGGAGAAAAAAACAAAAAAGATTGAACTTAAAATTTTTTCTGGGGATATCCATTTTCCTGTAGAGGTGGATAAGATATTCCAACACAGCGGCATCTTGATAGCGCCCGGAGGGATAAAAAAAAAAATTAAAGAATCAAAAAACTGGAAAAATTGGATCTATGTCCAATGGATCACACCTACGAAGAAAAAATATTTTGTTTTAGTTCGACCCGTAATCATATATGAAATAGCGGACGGTATAAATTTAGAAACACTTTTTCCCCAGGATTCGTTGCAGGAAAAGGAGAATCTAAAACTTAAAGTTGTAAATTATATTCTTTATGGAAATGGTAAACCAATTTTGGGAATTTCTGGAATCCGTATTCAATTAGTTCGAACTTGTTTAGTCTTGAGCTGGGACCAAGACAACAAAAGTTCTTCGTTAGAAGAAACCCACGCTTGCTTTGTTGAAGTAAGTACAACTGGTCTGATTCAAGATTTTATAAGAATCAACTTAGTGCAACCACATATGTCTTATATACGAAAAAGAAATGATCCATTAGGCCCCGGATTAATCTCGGATTCGGATAATGGGTCAAGTCGTATCAATCCATTTTATTCTATTTATTCCACGGAAAGGATTCAACAATCACTTAGCCAAAATCAAGGAACTATTCATATGTTCTGGACTAGAAGTAAGGAATCTCAATCTTTGATAATTTTGTCATCAGCTAATTGTTTTCAAATGGGCCCATTCAACGATGTAAAACATTACAATGGGATAAAAGAATCAAGTCAAAATAATCCTCTAATTCCAATTAGGAATTCGTTAGGACCTTTAGGAACAGCCTTCCAAATTGTGAATTTTTATTACCTTTTAAAAACTCATAATCAGATCTCGGTAACTAAATATTTCCAACTTGACAATTTAAAACAGACTTTTCAAGTACTTAAAATTTTTTTACTTAAATATTATTTAATGGACGAAACCGGGAGAATTTTTAATTCCAATCCCTGCAGTAACCTCCTTTTGAATCCATTCAACTTGAATTGGTACTTTCTCCATCATAATTATTGTGAAAAAAAATCGATAATAATTACCCTTGGACAGTTTTTTTGTGAAAATGTCTGTATAGCCAAACATGGACCACACCTAAAATCGGGTCAAGTTATAAATGTTCAAATTGACTCTGTAGTAATAAGATCGGCGAAATCTTATTTGGCCACTCCAGAAGCAACTGTTCATGGACATTATGGCGAAATACTTTTCGAAGGAGATACATTAGTTACATTTATATATGAAAAGTCGAGATCTGGTGATATAACGCAGGGTCTTCCAAAAGTAGAACAAGTGTTAGAAGTGCGTTCGATTGATTCAATATCAATGAACCTAGAAAAGAGAGTTGAGGGCTGGAACCAGTGTATAACACGAATTCTTGGAATTCCTTGGGGATTCTTGATTGGTGCTGAATTAACTATAGCCCAAAGTCGTATCTCTTTGGTTAATAAAATCCAAAAGGTGTATCGATCCCAGGGTGTACAGATTCATAATAGACATATAGAAATTATTGTACGTCAAATAACATCAAAGGTCTTGGTTTCAGAAGAAGGAATGTCTAATGTTTTTTTACCCGGAGAACTAATTGGAGTTTTGCGCGCGGAACAAACGGGGCGTGCTTTGGAAGAAGCGATTTGTTACCGAGCCATATTATTGGGAATAACGAAAGCATCTTTAAATACTCAAAGTTTCATATCAGAGGCGAGTTTTCAAGAAACTGCTCGAGTTTTAGCAAAAGCCGCTCTACGCGGTCGTATCGATTGGTTGAAAGGTCTGAAAGAGAATGTTGTTCTAGGGGGGATGATACCCGTTGGTACTGGATTCAAAGGATTAGTGCACCGTTCAAGGCGACATAAAAACATTTCTTTTGAAACCAAAAAGAAGAATTTATTTGAGTGGGAAATCAGAGATATTTTGTTCCACCACAGAGAATTTTTTTATTTTTCCATTTCAAAGAATGTACATGATACATCATAACACTCATTTCTAGGATTTAATGATTCCTAAGAGCGGATTCACCCGGTTTTTCTATTTGTGTTGCAGTCATTTGATTTGGTAATAGTAATCAAAATAATAACGAATCGAATAGAAAGAATAAAAAAACCTGAATGGCTTGGATCGTGTATCAACGGCCAATCCCCGTTCGAAGAGAAGGTTCCATGGGAACAATTTTTTATTTTTAGGGTACTTCTTCTCTTTAAAGAAAAAAAAAAGAGAAGAAGTGTGGGGAGAAATGACAAGAAGATATTGGAATATCCATTTGGAAGAAATGATGGAAGCGGGAGTTCATTTTGGTCATGGTACTAGGAAATGGAATCCCAGAATGGCACCTTATATCTCTGCAAAGCGTAAAGGTATTCATATTATAAATCTTACTAGAACGGCTCGGTTTTTATCCGAAGCTTGTGATTTAGTTTTTGATGCAGCTAGTAGGGGAAAACAATTTTTAATTGTTGGGACCAAAAATCAAGCAGCTGATTTAGTAGCACGGGCTGCAATAAAGGCTCGTTGTCATTATGTTAATAAAAAATGGCTTGGTGGTATGTTAACAAATTGGTATACTACAGAAACGAGACTTCATAAGTTCAGGGACTTGAGAACAGAACAAAAGACGGGTAGACTCAACCGTCTGCCGAAAAGAGATGCGGCTGTGTTGAAGAGACAACTATCTCACTTGCAAACATATCTGGGCGGGATTAAATATATGACAGGGTTACCCGATATTGTAATAATTGTTGATCAGCAAGAAGAATATACGGCTCTTCGAGAATGCATCACGTTGGGAATCCCAACGATTTGTTTAATCGATACAAATTGTGACCCCGATTTAGCAGATATTTCGATTCCAGCGAATGATGACGCTATAGCTTCACTCCGATTAATTCTTAACAAATTAGTATTTTCAATTTGCGAGGGTCGTTCTAGCTATATACGAAATTCTTGATTAATAATAAGATTGCGTGTAAATTATTTTTGAAACTCCATAGAATAGATTTATTGAATTGGTTATGATTCCTGAATTGCACAAAAGAGATAAAACTAACTGAGGCTATTGTATGATTAGTTGATATTAAAAATATACAAATCAAGTGAAGAAGTTGAAAAAGAGATGGTTAAATCAAAATAATTCCTTTTTAAAGTTATATTTCTTTCATAGGATAATATGAATGTTTTATTATGTTCCATCAACACATTAAAGGGGTTATACGCTATATCCGGCGTGGAAGTAGGACAACATTTCTATTGGCAAATCGGCGGTTTCCAAGTCCATGCCCAAGTCCTTATTACTTCTTGGGTTGTAATTACTATCTTATTAGCTTCAGCCATTATAGCTGTTCGTAATCCTCAAACCATTCCTACCGATAGTCAAAATTTTTTTGAATATGTCCTTGAATTCATTCGAGACGTGAGTAAAACCCAGATTGGAGAAGAATATGGTCCATGGGTTCCATTTATTGGAACTATATTTCTATTTATTTTTGTTTCGAATTGGTCGGGGGCTCTTTTACCTTGGAAAATCATACAGTTACCCCATGGTGAGTTAGCCGCACCCACAAATGATATAAATACTACCGTTGCTTTAGCTTTACTGACGTCAGTAGCATATTTCTATGCGGGTCTTACCAAAAAGGGATTAGGTTATTTCAGTAAATACATTCAACCAACGCCAATCCTTTTACCCATTAACATCTTAGAAGATTTCACAAAACCCTTATCCCTTAGTTTTCGACTTTTCGGAAATATATTAGCTGATGAATTAGTAGTTGTTGTTCTTGTTTCTTTAGTACCTTTAGTGGTTCCTATACCTGTCATGTTTCTTGGATTATTTACAAGCGGTATTCAAGCTCTTATTTTTGCAACTTTAGCTGCGGCTTATATAGGAGAATCCATGGAAGGCCACCATTGACTAGTTTTTGACGGAGTCTTTTTTTAGCTTAACCCGCTGCAATGTAGACGCGTATCAAATCAAGGTAAGCCCCTTAGGCTTAGGGAACATAAATAGCGAAATAAGGTATAAATTAAGGTATATATGATCGAGAGTAAGTAATAGTAAAACAGATATTACGATATTAAGATTAAGGAATTGTAGAATAAAGAAAAGATATCTAAATTTTTCCTACTCTAACACAACCCATGAATAGTTAGTTTACGTTATGGGGGAAAGACATGTATATGTGATATTAGCTATTAACCAAGTAGATATTAACTAAAGATATATCAAATTTGCCCTACGCCATATATGTTAATTTATATAGGGATTCGAACAAAAGTTCTTCTTTTTCGTCGTTTGAATTTAATATTGCATTGCATGAGTTTCAATCACGAAAAAGAACAAATAATTCAAAGAACGATTCGGAAGAAAGGAAAAAAGAAAGAAATGGAATAACAAAGTTTGTACAAATTCAAAAAGTTGATAGGAACTAAAAAAAAGAGATATCGAGGTATTTCTGCTAATTCACGAATATTATTATTGCAATTCTGGTTTCTTAGTTATTTTGACTGGATAAATTTTAGCCATGGAAAAAGTAAGTCATAATTCATTGGTTGATTGTATCATTAACTATTTCTTTTTTTTTTTTGGTGCGAGGAATTGCTCATGAATCCACTGATTTCTGCCGCTTCCGTTATTGCTGCTGGATTGGCCGTTGGGCTTGCTTCTATTGGACCTGGAGTTGGTCAAGGTACCGCTGCGGGCCAAGCTGTAGAAGGGATCGCGAGACAACCAGAAGCAGAGGGAAAAATACGAGGTACTTTATTGCTTAGTCTGGCTTTTATGGAAGCTTTAACAATTTATGGACTAGTTGTGGCATTAGCACTTTTATTTGCGAATCCCTTTGTTTAATCCTATAAACTAAAAATACATATAGTTTTTTCTTTCTTTGGGGTTGCTGCTGCTTTTTCTTTTTTCAAATTAGATTAAAATTTCATTTCTTATTCCTTCGGACAATAGCCCATGTACATGTAAAGGACTGATTGGGGGAGGGGGAATTGGCACACCAATTAGCTTTCTTCTTTCATTTTCGTATTCCAACGGAACTCTTTTTAAGAAATATTGCAACAAACGAGATAGTTCGAAACTCACATAACATAAGACTCAATATCTAATTCTAATAAGTATCATTCTTATGGGAAATTGCCAATTGAAACAAAATACATTTAGATTTTTGAAATCCATATTATTTTTAACTCTATGTTAGGAGTATTTAGAAAAATAAATAATAGGAAAAATGCTACAATAAATAAAAAATATAGATAATTTGTCTTATCTATAAGAATACGCAAGAGGAGATCATATGAAAAATGTAACCGATTCTTTCCTTTCCGTAAGTTATTGGTCATCCGCCGGAAGTTTCGGGTTTAATACCGATATTTTTGCAACAAATCCAATAAATCTAAGTGTAGTACTTGGTGTATTGATTTTTTTTGGAAAGGGAGTGTGTGTGAGTTGTTTATTTCAAGAATAGGCTGGATACGACCAACTGCACTTTTTTTTGGTATAACTAGTAAAGAAAAGGTGCATGATTCTGCGAATTACTTCTGAATAAATTAAGAAATTTCATTTTAGAACCATAGCATTTCGTGAGTCATTGGTAAATATACTTTGATTCTCTATTAACCAATAATGTGGAACCATTAACAGGGTTAAAGCTAAACCGTTTGAAGTCCAAATATAAGTACGGTACTCTTTCTACTATTAGTATTAGCTTAATACAGAAATGGTTTCAAAACCAAAACAAAGGGTTGGAATTTTTTTTTGATATAAAACACTCATG